ATAATATTTCTCCTGTCTTCGTTTTTCTTTAATCTTAATGTATTACAAACAACACCCAATCTGTTGGGTGTTGTTTGTAATACATTAACGACGCGATTTATTATCGTTTCTTGCATGTCTCGCGAAAGTCAGAGTCGGTGCAAATTCTCCCAGTTTGTGACCTACCATACGATCTGTTATATAAATAGGTAGATGTTCTTTTCCATTATGAATAGCGATTGTATGGCCAATCATTGTGGGTATAATGGTAGATGCCCGAGACCAAGTGACTATTATTTCTTTCTCTTCCTTCATGTTGAGTTTTTCAATTTTGACCGATAAATGATTAGCTACAAAGGGATTTTTTTTTAGCGAACGTGTCACAGCTGATTACTCCTTTTTTACATTTTTCAGATTGGTTTGGTATTCTATGTCCAATATCTCGATTGAAGCATGGAGGTAAGAATAAAGAAAATAATGAGTAATGGGAAAAAGGGAAAATCCTTTAGCTAGATAAGGGGCGGATGTAGCCAAGTGGATCAAGGCAGTGGATTGTGAATCCACCATGCGCGGGTTCAATTCCCGTCGTTCGCCCATCACATCACATTCTTTCCAATTCCAAAAATTTATTTTTCATATTCCTATTTACGGCGACGAAGAATAAAACGATCACTATATTTTTTCCTTTTCCTACTTCTTCTTCCAAGCGCGGGATAACCCCAAGGAGTTGTGGGCTTTTTTCTACCAATTGGGGCTCTACCCTCACCGCCCCCATGGGGATGGTCTACTGGGTTCATAACTACTCCTCTTACTACAGGACGCTTACCTAGCCAACGCTTAGATCCGGCTCTACCCAAAATCTTTTGGTTCACTCCAACATTACCCACTTGTCCGACTGTTGCTAAGCAGTTTTTGGATATCAAACGTACCTCCCCAGAGGGTAATCTTAATGTGGCCGATTGTCCCTCTTTTGCTATCAGTTTCGCTACAGCACCCGCTGCTCTAGCTAATTGTCCACCCTTTCCACGTGTGATTTCTATGTTATGTATGGCCGTTCCTAAGGGCATATCGGTTGAAGTAGATTCTTCTTTTTTATCAATCAAAACCCCTTCCCAAACTGTACAAGCTTCTTACAAAGCATACGGCTTTCTAGATGTATATGATGATATCTAGACAGATGGATCTTATATGAATCGTATGATGAGGTACCACATGAGTGGATATATAGGAATCCCAATCTGCCGAATCACTCATGTTAGGATTATGATCTTCTACATCCTAGGTCTCCTTGTTCCGTCATCTGGCTTATGTCCTTCATGTAGCATTCAGACCGAATGATTCTATGAGATTACGTCGATACCGCCACATATTTCGGGTAACGGTAACGTAGGAGACATCCCTATTTTTCCCCGGGGGTCTTAATTACCACTGTCTAGCTTTCAATTCGCCTCTGACCATCAAATGAAATGTGAATAAAACGTCCTCCTCTCTTTGATTGGAAACAAGGGGCGCTTCCGGCTCTGTGCATGCTTCAAACCATTTTGTCTTCTCCATATTACCATATCTCTAGAGTCAATAATTTTCGATGAGGAACTACTGAACTCAATCACTCGCTGCCGTGACTCAACAGTTTTCTGTTGAGGTCTATCCCGTCGAGGTACTCCAATTGGATCAGTGATCGATTTCTAGGTTTCGTCGTAAACCTAATTGGCTACTTCCAATTACGTAAATCCATAGTTCAAACCGCACTCAAAGGTAGGGCATTTCCCATTGATATAGGAACTTCTGTACCAGAAACAACGGTATCTCCAATTATAGCCCCTCTGGGATGTAAAATGTATCTCTTCTCACCATCCCCATAGTGTATGAGACAAATGTATGCATTTCGATTAGGGTCGTATTCTATGGTTATGATTCTACCAGATATTTCTTTTTGATTCCGTCGAAAATCGATTTGACGGTATAGACGTTTATGACCTCCCCCTCTATGCCTTGCGGTAATGATTCCTCTGGCATTACGACCTTTACCACAATGATGCCGTCCATGGATCAAATGAGTTCGTGGATTGGATTTCACTTGACTGTCTACGGCTCCATTGCGTGTGCTTGGGATAGAAGTTTTGTATAAATGTATCGCCGTGTTATTAAGTATTTTGCTTTAAGTTCTTTTCTCTATAAGAGGTGGAATAGAATAACCCGGTTGAAGCGTAATGATCATGCGTCTGTAACGTCCCATTCTTCTACCCTTTCGGGGTAGTCGATGACTATTCATAGCTATTACCTTGACACCAAAGAAGAGTTCGACCCAATGCTTTATTTCTGTCCTAGTTGATCCTGATTCGACATTAGAAGTATATTGATTGTTCCCCAATAACCGAATACTCTTTTCTGTAAATACTGCATATTTGATTCCATCCATAAATCCATTTTATTCCCTATGAGTTCCAGTATCGATAAGAATTCTAGTTCTTACTGTTCATATGTTATGTTATGAATATACCATAACATTCGTTATGTATGGATGATGAGATATTGATACAGAGCCAATTCAAATAGACTTATTGAACGTTCCCATTGGCGTGCATCCAGCAGGAATTGAACCTACGAATTTGCCAATTATGAGTTGGGCGCTTTAACCATTCAGCCATGGATGCTTCACAGGGATCATCGTACATCGTGAATAACCAAATTCCAATTGAAATGAAATCTTTAGGAGGAATCAATGAAACGACACCAATTAACATCCTGGATCTTCGAATTGAGAGAGATATGGAGAGAGATCAAGAATTCTCACTATTTCTTAGATTCATGGATCAAATTTGATTCAGTGGGATCTTTCACTCACATTCTTTTCCGCCAAGAACGCTTTATGAAACTCTTTGATCCCCGAATTGTGAGTATCCTACTTTCGCGTGATTCACAGGGTTCCACAAGCAATCGATATTTCACGATCCAAGGTGTAGTACTGCTTGTAGTAGTGGTCCTTATGTCTCGTATTAACAATCGACAGATGGTCGAAAGAAAAAATATCTATTTGATGGGGCTTCTTCCTATCCCTATGAATTCCATTGGGCCCAAAAAGGAGACATTGGAAGAATCTTTTTGGTCTTCCAATATCAATAGGTTGATTGTTTCGCTCCTGTATCTTCCAAAAGGGAAAAATATTTCTGAGAGTTGCTTCATGGATCCGCAAGAGATTACTTGGGTTCTCCCAATAAATAATAAATGTATCATGCGAAGTTCGCGGTGGTGGAGGAACCGGATCGGAAAAAAGAGGGATTTGAGTTGTAAGATATCTAATGAAACCGTAGCAGGAATTGAGATCTCATTCAACGAGAAAGATAGCAAATCTAAATATATGGAGTTTCCTTTTTTATTTTATATGGATGATCCGATCTGCAAGGACCATGATTGGGAATTGTTTGATCGTCTTTCCCCCAGTAAGACGCGAAACATAATCCACTTGGATTCGGGGCAGCTATTCGAAATCTTAGGGAAAGACTTTCTTTGTTATATCATGTCTGCTTTTCGTGAAAAAAGACCAATGGAAGGGAAGGCTTTCTTCAAACAACAAGGAGCTGAGGCAACTATTCAATCAAATGATATCGAGCATGTTTCCCATCTCTTTTCGAGAAACAAGTGGGGCATTTCTGTACGAAATAGTGCTCCATTTCATATGTGGCAATTCCGCCAAGATCTCCGCGTTAGTTGGGGGAAGAATCCGCACGAATCGGTGAGAAATGTATCGAAAGATAATTGGATTTGGTTAGACAGTGTGTGCTTGGGGAGCAAGGATCGGTTTGTTAGCAAGTTACGGAATGTATTGTCAAATATTCCATATGATTCCACAAGTTTCGTTCAAGTAAAGGATTCTAGCCAATGGAAAGGATCTTCTGATCAATGCATGGATCATTTCGATTCCATTAGAAATGAGGATTCAGAATCCTACGCATTGATCGATCAAGCAGAGATTCAGCAACTAAAAGAAAGATCTATTCTTTTGGATCCTTCCCTTATTCAAACTCAAACGGAACGAACAGAGATAGAATCAGATCGATTTCCGAAATGCCTTTTTGGATCTTACTACATGTCCTGGCTATTCACGGAACGTGAGAAGCAGATCAATAATCATCTGCTTACGGAAGAAATCGACGAATCTCTTGGGAATCCCACAAGTACAAGATCAATTTGTTCTTTTTTCTCTGACAGATGGTCAGAACTCCATCTGGGTTCGAATCCTACTGAGAGGTCCACTAGATATCATACATTTTTTAAGAAAAAACAAGATGTTTCTTTTGTTCTTTCCAGTCGATCGGAAAATAAAGAAATGGTTGATATATTCAAGATAATGACGTATTTACAAAAAACCGTCTCAATTCATCCTATTTCATCAGATCCGGGATGTGACATGGTTACGAAGGATGAATCGGATATGGCCAGTTCCAATAAGATTTCATTCTTGAGCAAAAATCCATTTTTCCATTTATTTCATCCATTCCATGACCGGAACAAAGGGGAATACACGTTACACCACGATTTGAAATCAGAAGAGGGATTTCCAGAACTATTCACTCTATCAATAACCGAGCCGGATCTGTTGTATCATAGGGGATTTGCCTTTTCTATTGATTCCTACGGGTTGAATCAAACAAAATTCTGGAATGAGGTATTCCACTCCAGAGATGAGTCGGAGAAGAAATCTTTCTTGGTTCTACCTCCTCTTTTTTATGAAGAGAATGAATCTTTTTCTCGAAGGATCAGAAACAAATGGGTCCGGATCCACTGCGGGAACGATTTTGAAGATCAAAAACGAAAAACAGCAGTATTTGCTAGCAACAACATAATGGGGGCAGCCAATCAATATAGATTGAGATTGATCCAAAATCTGATGCAAATCCAATATCGCACCTATGTATACATAGGAAATGTACCCAATCGATTCTTTTTAATGAATCGGTATTCTGATGCGTATAGATACAAATGTTCCAATGGGAGCAAGAGTGAACATTGGGAAGATTTTGTTTCTGAACAGAAGAAGCGTTTTCAAGTAGTGTTCGATCGATTATGTATTAATCAATATTCAATGAATTGGTTCGAGGCTATCGACAAACAACATTTGTCTAAGTCACTTCGTTTCTTTTTGTCCAAGTCACTTCCCCTTTTCTTTGTGAGTATCGGGGATATCCCCATTCATAGATCCGAGATCCGCATCTATGAATTTCAAGATCCGAATGATCCACTCTGCAATCAGTTGTTAGAATCAGTAGGTGTTCAGGTCGTTCATTTGAATAAATGGAAACCCTTCTTATTCGGCGATCATTATACTTTCCCAATACCGAAATTCTTGATCAATGGGGGAACAATAGTATCATTGTTGTTCAAAAAGATACCAAGGTGGATGATGGATTCATTGCATACTATAAAGAATCGCAGGAAACCCTTGGATTCCTATTTCTCAAGGATATCTCATGATCGAGACAACTGGCTGAATCCCGTGGAACCATTTCATAGAAGTTCCTTGATATCCTCTTTTTATAAAGCAAATCCACTTGGATTCTTGAATGATCCACATCATTTCTGGTTCGATTGTACCAAAAGATTCCCCTTTTATGTGGAAAAGACCCGTATCCATAATGAGGATTTGACGCATGGACAATTCCTCAATATCTTGTTCATTCGCAACAACAAATGTTCTTTGTGCGTCGGTAAAAAAAAGCAGATTTTTTTGGAGATAGAGACTATCTCACCAATCGAGTCACGGGTATCTGACATATTCATAACTAAATATTTTCCACAAAGTGGTGACGAGACATATAGCTTGTACAAATCTTTCCATTCTCCAATTCGATCCGATCCATTCGTTCGTAGCGTTATTTACTCTTACTCGATCGCAGACATTTCTGCAACACCTCTAATAGAGAAAAAAATAGTCCATTTTGAAAGAACTTATTGCCATCCTCTTTCAGATATGAATCTATCTGATTCAGAAGGGAAGAACTTGCATCAGTATCTCAGTTTGAATTCAAACATGGGTTTGACTCACACTCCATGTTCTGAGAAATTACCATCCAGAAAGAGGGAAAAAGGGAGTCTTTGTCTAAATAAATACGTTGAGAAACAACAGATGTATAGAATCTTTCAACGAGATAGTGCTTTTTCCAATCTCTCCAAATGGAATCTGTTCCAAACATATATGCCATGGTTCCTTACTTCGACAGGGTGCAAATATCTCCATTTCACCCTTTTAGATACTTTTTCAGATCCATTGCCGATACTAAGTAGCAGTAAACATTTTGTATCTATTGTTCATGCTATTATGCATGGCTCAGATATATCATGGCTAATTCCTCAGAGGGTTCTTCCACAAGGGACTCTGCTAAGTGTAACTGAGATTTTGAGTAAGTGTTTACTTTTTCTGTCCGAAGAGAGGATTCATCGAAATAATGAGTCACCCGCTCTCTTGCTATGGGCACATCTGAGATCAACACATGCTCGGGAGTTTCTCTATTCAATCCCTTTTCTTCTTCTTTTTGCTGGATATCTCGTTCGTATACATCTTCTCTTCGCTTCCCGAGCCTCTAGTGAGTTACAGACAGAGTTAGAAAAGATCCAATCTTGGATGATTCCATCATACAAGATGGAGTTGCAAAAACTTCTAGATAGGTATCCGACATCTGAACTGAATTCTTTCTGGTTAAAGAATATCTTTCTAGTTGTTCTGGAACAATTAGGGGATTTTCTGGAAAAAATATGGGGTTCTTCTTATGGTGGCAACATACTATTGGGTGGTGATCCCGCTTATGTGGTCAAATCAATACGTTATAATAAGAAATCTTGGAATAGCAATCTCATCGATCTAATAAGTATCATACCAAATCCCATCAATCGAATCGCTTTTTCGATAAATACGAGACATCTAAGCCGTACAAGTAAAGAGATCTATTCCTTGATAAGAAAAAGAAAAAACGTGAACGGTGATTGGATTGATGATAAAATAGAATCTTGGGTCGCGAACAGTGATTCGATTGATGATGAAGAAAGAGAATTCTTGGTTCAGTTCTCCACCTTAACGACAGAAAAAGGGATTGATCCAATTCTATTGAGTCTCACTCATAGTGCTGATTTATCAAAGAATGCCTCTGGTTATCAAATGATTGAACAACCGGGATCCATTTACTTACGATACTTAGTGGACATTCATCAAAAGTATCTAATGAATTATGAGTTTAATAGATCCTGTTTAGCAGAAAGACGGATATTCCTTGCTCATTATCAGACAATCACTTATTCGCAAACCTCGTGTGGGGCTAATCGTTTTCATTTCCCATCTCATGGAAAACCCTTTTCGCTTCGCTTAGACCTATCCCCTTCTAGGGGCATCTTAGTGATAGGTTCGATAGGAACTGGACGATCTTATTTGGTCAAATACCTAGCGAAAAATTCCTATGTTCCTTTTATTACGGTCTTTCCGAACAAGTTCCTGGATGACAAGTCTCAGGGTTATCTTATTGATGATCTCCATATGGATGATCGTAGCAATATCCATATGGATGATCGTAGCGATATCGATATGGATGATCGTAGCGATATCGATATGGATGATCGTAGCGATATCGATATGGATGATAGTGACGATATGGATGATAACCTTGATATGGAGCTGCTAACTATGATGAATGTGCCAACTATTTCTATGACGCCGAAAATAGAAATAGACCAATTTGATATTACCTTTCAATTGGAATTAGCAAAAGCGATGTCTCCTTGCATAATATGGATTCCAAACATTCATAATCTCTATGTGAATGGGAATGAGTCGAATTACTTATCCCTCGGTCTATTAGAGAACTATATCTCCGGGGATTTTGAAAGATGCTCCACTAGAAATATTCTTGTTATTGCTTCGACTCATATTCCAAAAAAGGTGGATCCCGCTCTAATAGCTCCAAATAAATTAAACGCATGCATTAAGATACGAAGGCTTCTTCTTCCACAACAACGAAAGCACTTTTTCATTCTTTCATATACCAGGGGATTTCACTTGGAAAAGGAAATGTTCCATACTAACAGATTCGGGTCCATAACCATGGGTTCCAATGCACGAGATCTTGTAGCACTCATCAATGAGGCCCTATCCATTAGTATCACACAGAAGAAATCCATTATAGAAACGAATACAATTCGATCAGCTCTTCATAGGCAAACTTGGGATTTGCGATCCCAGGTAAGATCGGTTCAGGATCATGGGATACTCTTTTATCAGATAGGAAGGGCCGTTGCACAAAATGTACTTCTAAGTAATTGCCCCATAGATCCTATATCTATCTATATGAAGAAGAAATCATGTCAAGAAGGGGATTCTTATTTGTACAAATGGTACTTTGAACTTGGAACGAGCATGAATAAATTAACGATACTTCTCTATCTTTTGAGTTGTTCTGCCGGATCGGTCGCTCAAGATCTTTGGTCTTCACCCGGACCCAATGAAACCAATTCTTATGGATTTGTTGAGAATGATTCTGATCTAGTTCATGGCCTATTACTATTAGAAGTAGAAGATGCTCTGGGAGGACCCCCACAGAGAGAAAAAGATTGCGGTCAGCTTGATAATAATCGAATGACATTACTTCTTCGGTCCGAACCAAGGAATCCGTTCGATATGATGCAAAACGGATATTGCTCTATCGTTGATCAGAGATTTCGATATGAAAACAAATACGAATCTGGGTTTGAAGAAGGGGAAGGAGCTGTCGACCCGCAACAGATAGAGGAGGATTTATTCAATCACATAATTTGGGCTCCTCGAAGATGTCGCCCTTGTGGCAATTTATTGGATTGTATCGGAATCGAAAGGCCCACTGAATTAGGATTTCCCTATTGGGCTGGGTCATTTCAGGGCAAGCGGATCATTTATCATAAAGAGGATGAGCTTCAAGAGAATGATTCGGAATTTTTGCAGAGTGGAACAATGCAGTACCAGACACTAGATGGATCTTCCAAAGAACAAGGTCGAATAAGCCAATTCATTTGGGACCCTGCGGATCCATTATTTTTTCTATTCAAAGATCAGCCCCTTGTCTCTGTGTTCTCACGTCGAGAATTCTTTGCAGATGAGGAGATGTCAAAAGGGCTTATTACTTCCCAAATGGATCCTCCTACATCTATGTATAAACGCTGGTTCACCAATAATACGCAAGAAAAGCACCTCGAATTGTTGATTCATCGCCAGAGATGTCTTAGAACCAATACCAATAGTTCCTTAGCTAATGGATCTTTCCGTTCTAATACTCTATCCGAGAGCTATCAGTATTTATCAAATCTGTTCCTATCTAACGGAACGCTATTGGATCAAATGACAAAGACATTGTTGAGAAAGAGATGGCTTTTCTCGGATGAAATGAAACATTGGATTCATATTCATGTAACAGGAGAACGATTTCCCATTCCTTAGCCGTAAAGAAAGATTGGCCATGAAAAAAGGAAGGGGGGAACAGGACCGGGTGGTAGAGTCGTGTAAACACTTGTGGATCCCGTATTTTGGCCTTAGTGGAACATGGAACAATATGCTACTGCTGAAACATCGAAGAATGGAAACAATGTATGATATGAACTGCCTAAATTTGTGAACGGCGAACAACCAGAGTGTTAACTGGATCAAACAATTCGCATTAATGAAACCATGTAAATCCACCTGCAAAATATGTATGTCTGATGAAATGGTTCTTGCTATCTGCCTCAATAACGAATTCTTGGTTTAACTGAATAAGTCAAGAAAATATAAAATAGATAGACCTTTCTCTTCGTTTCAGTTCAATGGCCACATGGATAATACACATTCCAGTTGACTGAGCCTAATTCCAATTGTTTTGTTCCGAAGCAAAGATATCCATATCCACGTAGGCCAGTTCGCCCTACTCAGATATTCACGACCAAGAAGTACTGGATTCTCTGTCGGATAGGCCCTGAAAGGAGAAGAAAGGATGGAATGGCAACAGACGCCTGTGTATTTTCTAATTCCCCCGACCCCGACCCAATAGTACCCCTTTTTGGAACGTCCGGTGCCAAAGTCACCGAATGGGCCAATCCACAAAATGGACTAGGCAATGTAATGTACTTGATCTGTTGGGTTATGAGTACTGGTGGGTATTTGACCAGAGGTTTCTAGAAATCTACCCTTGTATGATTCCTGTTGAATACTCGGGGGTGGGCGAGGGGCGGACGATTCCCAAACGGGCTATTAGATAGAGAAGATCGCTAAGATTTCGTGATCCGCTGCCGGACCTATTCCAATTCCAACAGCTCAGATTCAGATCGTGGGGATCACCGGAATACTTCGTATCAACAGATAGGATACTCGGTATATCCATAGATCCTAAATCGGTTATGGAATTGCTTATTCAATTAGCATTCTCCATATTATGGATTATTCATGCCTTGAAGAGGACTCGAACCTCCACGCTCTTTAGCACGAGATTTTGAGTCTCGCGTGTCTACCATTTCACCATCAAGGCATCTTGAAAGGAAAGTGAATCGTATTCCATTAATATGATATGATATCCATCTAATGTGATATATGTAATACCTGACAAGGATGGAGTGTTGGGGTCTTTCCATCGATCGGTCACATAGGCCTAAGTCAGACATCAAATTGCTTGGATTTGCATTATTTGGAGGTATATATATCAAAAATATGTACAATCCAACCTAGTTCTTGATTGGAATTCAATAGAAACCAAAAGAATGGAATATGGCACCAAATCACGATAGGACAGATATGTAAAAAGCAGGCCTACCTATTCGGAATCCTAAATGGAATGTAAGGGCGTAGGGATCCATAGGTAAACATAGTATCTATTTGCATACGCTCGAATGACCTCTTCTCCTATCTCATAATAAGAATGTACCCTATTCCGGTCTGGTTCGGTATGGAATGAACTTATAATCTGATGATCGAGTCGATCCCATGATTATAAGTTCATAACCTCGGCCCATTCCCATTTTCTTTTTGGCGGAACGGATCCACTCATTCTTTTATTCCAGTTAGCTAGAGGGATCTTGAACTAAGAAGTAGACCTAAAAGAGGGTATCCTGAGCAATTGCAAGAATTGGGTTCATTGATATTCCTGGTATAGTAGATGCTATCACACATACAGTCATACTCAATTCGATGGAATTGCTTGATCCTAAAGGGGATCTTCTATAATTTCGCACGTAAGGGGTTATTTCTTGGTTTTGTCCAGTCATTAATAACTTGATGATTTTGAGATAATAGTAGATGGAAACAACGCTCGTAAGGAGTCCTATGGAAACCAAGAAATATAGGCCTGCCTGCCATCCGCACCAGAATAGATAGAGTTTTCCGAAAAAACCCGCTAGTGGAGGAAGACCCCCTA